CGAAAGAGATTATATTTGTCGAGAAGTGCAAAATCGTATGGATACGATCCTCATTATGTATCTTGATCAATTGGATCGTTTGTTTCTGGATTCCGATAGGAAACTTTTGTAGATGTATTTCCGGATATTCTTTTATCATTTCGTCCAAGCGAGCGAGCTCCTCGAATTCTATGAATTTTTCTATAAAAAAATTTTCTTGGATATCATTTAAAAAAATTTCGGATTTACTAGTATTCCACCAACTAATAACCCAAGATTCAAAACTTTTTTTAAATAAAAAGTGGATCCACCAGGGAAAAAAAACTATATATATAAGATATATAAGGGGAATAAATGTGTTTTTTTTTTTCATTTTTCGTATGTGAATTTTTAATGAACGCACCTCATTTCTCGATTCTATATGATCTAATATTTCTATCAAGTATAAGTTCTCTTCCAAGGCTTCGAACTTATGAATCTATTCGCTGTTTTTATTTGTAAGCCAGTGGTTAGTCCTTGAATTTTGAAAGATGAAAGAATACAAAAAAAAAAAATAGCCTAAAATAAAAAGAGTACACAAATGAAGAAAAAAATATTCTTTTTAGATATCTCAATTGCTCAATTTCGAAGCAATTACCCCTTTCCATAAATGTCCCCAAGAGCGACTCCAAATTCGGATTTAGAGATAAAAGAATTCCGTTCTATCAACAAAACAAATATTTCAAAAAAAAAATTGCCAATTTCCCCATATCCCCCAGGAATAATTAAGAAAGATTTATGAAGAATATTGTGATGTGATAATAAAAAATGAGTGGCAAAAGCAAAATAAGACAGAAAGGTTATCATTCTAAATGGTCCAGCCCTTTGCTCATTACATTAAGGAAGACAAAAAAAAGATAAAAATAAACCTCGACTGACACATGACAAAAGAAAGTAGAGATAATTTCCAAGATAGAATCTACCGATACATAACCTATCAATTTCAAATATTGAACATAAAAAGAGAATTTCTTTATATTTTATTCCGAAATGCTTTGTTTTGATCTATGAGATGGGTCTATTATTTTGATTTCTTACTTGTTTTGTTATTGGATTTAGTGAATTTACATACGCATAACAAAATTTGCAGATAAAAAAGTTTGATTTTCTAATTGGAATTGTTCCGGATACGTATATATAATATGTATTCTTTAGTTCATCAATATTGTGAAGAAATTCCAGTTAAGTTATGCTATATAAGTTTTGCTATAAAAAAAGAAGACTTTTGGATTTTTTCACTCCTGCTACGAAAATGCTCATTCTTCAACTCATTTTAAAATACTTCAATTGGTACACGCAAAAAATAGGCCAATTCCGATACTTTTTGCTCAATTTCTCGTGGAGTAAAATTATCATCAGTACGAGTCAAAGGAACAGTCCCTCGGCCTCTGATTTCCATATAAGGGATACGCCGAGCGTAAATACCCTCTTTAACTTCTATTCTAATAGACTGAATATCTTTCATAAGGAATCGGAGTAAGATGCGACGATTTTTTCCAGGAAATCCCCAGCGAAAAATAAATACTATTCCTTCTTTTCTATCGAATCGATCATAACCCCCACCCACATTCCACAAAATTGTGCACCACAAATAACAACTAATAAATAGACCAGCGATCCCATAGAAAGACATCACGATCCCTTGTGGAAAAAAAAGTATTTGCTGAGAGGAAAATAAAGATATGAAACTTTTTCCAAGATAACTGGAAATTCCAACCAATAAAAAACCCAATGAACCTAAAAAAAGTATAAAAGCCCAGCAGAAATTACTTATTTTTCGAGACCCCGCTATAAGTTCTATCCATATATGTTCTGATCGCCAACTCATACTAGATCCAGTTGCTTTTTATTGGAAGTGGGAGACTAGCCCATTTGATTTGACTTTCTGTTTTTTTTTTTGTTTCTGTTTCCGAAGTAATTTCCATCAACTCGCACTATTTTGATGTGAATCTTTAGGAGGAATTCATCGAATTCATTAGATTAACAAATAAAGTAGCCTCATCCTATGATCTCCTATCTACACATATATAACATGTTTTATCGTATTAGATCATATTAGACTAACTAGATATCCGTATTAGGATCTAAGTCTAGGCCTTGAAAAAAAAAAGAAATAAATGAAATCTATTTCCATCGTACCTAATCGGATCTAAAAAATCTTGTTTTTTTGAACATGAAGAAATAATGAAGCCATTGCAATTGACGGAAATACTAAGCCCACTAAAGGGACAAAAATGGAGGGTAAGTTGTTGAGAATTGTCATAGAATGGGCACCTCAATTTAATATTTGTACCTGTTTATTTTTTCTTCTAATATATATATATTTTTTTCTTCTATCTTCTAATTGGAATTTTTATTTAATTTTTATATTATTATATTTAGATTAGAATATTTATATTCTAATAATTAGAATCGAATTTTCTATTATTTTATATTTTCTATTATTTTATATTAGAATATTATATAATTCTTAATTATATATTCTTCTATATCTATATCTATATTTTTCTTCTATATCTATATTTTATTTTCTATATCTATATTTAATTTCTATTAACATATTCTATATTCTAAATTCTATATTTATTAAATTTATTAATTATCCTATTTCTATATTTTATATTTTTGTTTCATTTGTATTTGAATATTTATATATTCTATTTATATTATTTTGTGCCAAAATAGAAATATAATAATCAAAATAGAAATATAATAATAAAATAATAATAATAATAATATAGAATATCAAAATCTAATAGTAGAAATACAAAATAGAAATTAAATAGAATATTTAGATAGAATATTTCTAAATATTTAATTTAATTAATATTTATTTAATAATTAATGTTTAATTTCATTTTAAGAGAATTGCTTATTTAATTATTTAAATTATTTAATAGAATAGTTAATATTAATAGAAAACTATCTAATCATATCGAAATATATTATAGAATAATATAAAAATACAAAAATATGTAGAAAATATGTAGAATTAGAATATATTATTAAAAAATTAATAAAAAAGTTTAATAATAAATAATATAATATAAAATAATAATAAATAATATAATCTATAATATAATCTATTTAATAATAATATTCAAAAATTTCTATTCAAAATAATATATTATTATTTTATTATTATATTTCTATTTTGATTATTCTTTATTAATATTAAATTTATATTAATTCTTTCTCTTATTTCATTTCGTATTAATTCTTATCTTATTAATTAATTATTATATCTTAATAATTCTTATATTACTAATCTAATTATTTAGTAATTATTTTAATTATTCGTAATAGTAATTAGTTTATTAGTAATTATTCAAAAGCTAATTTTAGAATCACTAAGATTTGTATATAATAAAATTATATTATAATAAAATTATATCGAAATGAACATATATAATTTTAATAAAATAAAGAATTCTAATAAAATAAAGTCCAAAGAGTATTGAACTAATTAAGTGACTTATTTGTATTTCTACATGAAATATATATGGATAATCCACCTATTTTTTATTCTTCTTTATATTATCTTTTTTTTTCTTGTCTTATCTTATAACTTTTATTTATTTTTTATTTTACTAAAATAAAAAATAACGAGTTTTTCTGCTTATAAATTCCCGAACACTTCGTTACAATTTATAATCCGATCAAAAAATTGGGATTTTTTGTTTTTACCAAAAAGAGGGGATTCTCGCCATATATATATATATACATATAAATATATGAGACTCTACTTTTTTATATTTTTGTATGCAGAAGTAAGAAAAAAAGATGAAATTCGTTTTATTTTTTATTATTTACCATTTTACCTTGCCGAACTTTTTTTTCACGGAAAAAAGAATTCACTCTTTTTTCTTGTTGATAGAAAAAAGAGTGAATATCGGCCAAAAAATTATCTGGATGATTCTTTACTACAATTTACTCTTATGTCACATAAAAATGCATTCGTGGTGTTTTTCCTTTGATTACAATAAAAAAATACCTGCTCGCCAGAAAAAAAATTAACTAATTTCAATTTAATTAACTTTAATTAAGTTAAGGCAATTTAGTTAAGGCTCTACTTGCTTTAGGATTCAAAGGAAAAAAATCATGGAGCTGAAGTAACTCATTCAAAACGCCTTTTAAAAGATTACGTGGTACGATTGAATCGAATAAGCCCTTATGGAATAAAAATTCAGCCGATTGTGAACCTTCAGGTACTGTCGTATTCAATGTTTGTTCAATTACTCTTTTACCGGCAAATGCAATATAGGCGTTAGGTTCAGCAATAATGATATCTCCCAACATCCCAAAACTAGCTGTCACCCCACCAGTTGTAGGAGACGTAAGGATTGACACATAAAATAACTTTTTATTCGATTGATAATCATATAAAGCAGAAGATATTTTAGCCATTTGCATCAAGCTCAAACTTCCTTCTTGCATTCGTGCTCCTCCGGAAGCACACACTAAAATAAGAGGTAAAAATTGATTGGTAGCATACTCGATCAAACGAGTAATTTTCTCACCTACTACGGATCCCATACTACCCCCCATAAACTGAAAATCCATAACCCCAACTGCTACGGGAATGCCGTTTAGTTGACCTGTGCCTGTTTGAACAGCCTCGGTTAATCCTGTCTTTCTTTGATAAGAATCAATACGATCTTTATAAGATTCCTCTTCGGAATGAAATTCAATGGGATCCAGAGATACCATGTCTTCATCCATAGGATCCCAAGTCGCTGGGTCAATCAAAAATTCAATTCTATCTGAACTACTCATTTTCAAATGATATCCACATTGTTCACAAAGATTCATTTTTGACTTCAAAAATTTCTTATAATTTAATCCATAACAATTTTCACATTGAACCCATAAATGCTTGTATTTTTGAGTTATATCGAGATCATTAGAACTTTCTCTTATAGACAAATCGCTACCATTCGTGCTAGTTATTAGACTGGCACTCTCGTTTTCACTACTATTTT